ACGACTATAAGATATTCTATTTTTCCATATAAATGTGTTCGCTCAAGAAAGACTCCAGAAGATATTGATCGTAAATAAGAAGACTGTTTACGAAGAAACAGGAATAGATATTCGCATTCATATACATAAGAATTATGTAGGAACCAAAAGAGTCTTTTCTTTCTTTTTGAAAAGACGTAAATGTATTTCTTTGAAGTAATGAGACTATTCAAATTCTGATATTCGTGGAAAAACAATCGCAAGAAATGCAAAGAAGAAACATCTTTGATCCAGCATTGAAGGATTTGAACCAAGATTTCCAGATGGATGGGATGGGGTATTAGTAGATCTGACACATAATTTAAATGTGATAATTTATCCTCTAAAAAGGGAAATATTGAATGAATAGATCGTAAATTCTGAGATTTTGGTATTCTTTTTTCTTCAAGGGAAGATACTAATCGCGACGAGAATGGAATTTCCAGAATGACTCCAAAACCTTCTGATACCATTTGAGAAGAAAAATGAGAAGAAAAAGAATTCTTGTGCCCCCAAGATCCATTTTGGTTAGAATCATTCACCGAAGAATTCAAAGATTTCTGTTGATACATTCGAGTAATTAAACGTTTCACAAGTACTAAACTAGATTTATTGTCATAACCGAGAATTTCCACAGGTTCCAAACTCTTGAAGCTATAATAATGAGCAAGTGAGTAAATATACTCCTGAAGGAGTAGCGGATATAGGAAGTTTTGTTGCCGAAATCTATCTTTTTTCAATCGAAATATCCTTGTAATTCTGTCATTGAAACACATTTTTACTAGAACCAAAAAAGGGAGGCACTTCTTGTGTTATGAAATGATACATAGTGCAATATGGTCAGAACGGCGTATGCGTATGTTGTATGTAGTATATTGTTTATCTTATACTAAAATAGTTTTTATAATAAAATAGTATAACTTATAACTCTAAGAAACTAGAATAATAATAGAATTATAAAAATAGAGTCTAGTATTAATATATACTAGACACTGTCTATACTTTTACTTTAAATAATATCTACTTTTATACTGTACTGTGATGTAAAAAAAGAAAGATAATCTAATAAGTAAAAGATTATATAAAAGTAAGAACAAATAAAGAATATATACCCCGGAGACAGAGAGCCCAAATTTACAGATCTTTTTCCTTTCCCTTTCTATCCAATTTGGTTTTCTTTTCTTTGTTATTTTCTTTTCCTTGTTAATATAACTATAATAACAATAAAAGAAAATAGAAAATAACAAGAAGAAAAAGAAGGAAAGGGGGTAAAAATCTTTTATTTTCGCAACCCAATCACTCTTTTGACTTTGGAAAAAATTCTTTTTTATCACTATACTATTTCTTCTACACATCCGTCTCCAATCAATAATAAAGAATAATTAGGATTAAAAAAAAAAGAATCAATGGTCCACTCACAATTCACAAGAGAACCTTTTCCCACATCAGGCACTAATCTATTTTTAACGTATAATTAGTAATTTGATCAGGTAATCATTCAAATTAAGAAAGGAAGCTCGTTGCTTTTTTGTCTTACTCGAATTGGAACCATAAGGCTCTATCCATTTATTCACTAGACCCGAAATACTTTACTGAACTTAAAAATTTTTATAAAAAGAAAAATTCTCGTTCTATTTCTATTATGAGTACTAGAAATCTTATTTTTCTATGATTAGATTCTTTTTTTTGATATTTTTATATTCTTTTTACGACATGCTCTTTTTTCCATTCATTACCTTTTAGGATCAGTCGCGGTCTTATAAACTCTACCAATAGTCTAGACGAATCCCTTCATCCAAATGTGTAAAAGATCGTAGTCGCAATTAAAAGCCGAGTACTCTACCGTTGAGTTAGCAACCCGGATCAATATGAAGTGTAGATAAGATCGAAATAAAAAAGATTCAGCAAACCCATCCATTTTCCTAAAATGAAGGAAAGAGCCAATAGGGAATGGGGATAAAAAGATCTATTTATATACGATCAAATTATATTTGTTTGAGACGCCATTGTCAATATGAATGGACTTTTTAGAAAAAAAAAAAGAAATTTCAAGAAATTATATATAAATTTGTGTTGGATTAGCACAACATAAAGAATAAATAAGAACTTTGAGCGGAAAAAAATAAGGAATAAGGAAAAGGTAGAGATAGAAAAAATAGCGGCTTTCTTTAATCAAAAAAAGAAAGGTACAATACAAATACAAGAAGAAAGATTACCCCCCTTGTTGGGGGGTTCCACAACAAGAAGCAAGAAAAAAAAGAAGAATAAGAAAAAGAAGAAGAAAATAAGTATGAATAGAACAAGAAAAGAATAAACTTTTGAATAAAGAATTACACTCAAGATAGGTACTAGTTACCCTATCCTTTTTTTATTCATGATTCTTGTTTTTCCTTTCTTTTTTATCAAAAGAAATTCGAAATTCTTTAAAGAATTCTGCCTTCCTTAAAATATCATAAACAGTTCCTGTGGGTTGAGCACCTTTTTCAAGGAAATATAAAATAGCAGGAACATTTGAATAAGTTTGATTTTTTATCGGATCATAAAAACCCACTTTTCGAAGATCTCTTCCTTCTCTTCGGGATCGAACATCAATTGCAACGATTCGATAGATGGCTCATTGGGATAGATGTAGATAAAAGACGCCCCCCTAGAAACGTATAGGAGGTTTTCTCCTCATACGGCTCAAGAAAAATGATTCTAATTTCTATTTCTATAATTTCTATTTCTATAATTTCTATTTCTATCTATCTATATAGATAGATAGAAATAGAAATAGAAATGGATCCATAAAGAATTAGACTGTAATTTGAGCCTTTTTTTCCTTCTTTACAGAAAAAAGAAATTTCATTCGTACTCCTAACTCAAGTTGGGTAGTTTTGAAAGAGTTCGAAAGGAAATCTTTAGAATTTATTGAGCTGTCTCTAACCTCTTTTTTTGTCTCCTTTCGGATCTATTTTTTTTTTACTCATTCTGATCCAATTGTTGAGACAAGTAAAAATAGTGTTTCCTTGTTCCGGAATTTGTTGTCTTTGCTTTGCGCTTTGTCAAATCATTGGGTTTAGACATTACTTCGGTGATCCTTACTCCTTTTCAAAAAGGCAGCAACATACCTTTTGTTTTTTCTATGGAAAAGGGAAAAATCATACGAAAGATTGATTCCTTTGTGATACACTCTTGATCAAAACAGTTTGAAGATTTCGACAAATTTGATTTTTTCATTTCAAACTTGTTCAAATTTGAACCTCTCCTTTTATCTAGATTTATATATTGATGATATATTTACAAAGTTGGTCTAACTTATTGATTGTCACTAACCCTAGATTATTCCCCCGATAAATGAATCAATCATTTTTGCTCGAGCTCCATCATATGCTATACCTTTATATACCATTAGTATCTTTATTTAGCAACCCAAGACAAATTAAATTAGGTTCCTAGCAGAACAAACTATGTCGAGACAATAGCATCTTCATTCGTATAGAAAATGGTGGATGTCAGAATCCACAGCCAATCATGTCCTTCAAGTCGCACGTTGCTTTCTACCACATCGTTTCAAACGAAGTTTTACCATAACATCCCTATAATTTTATTTTAATTTGGAACCGTATGCAATTGATTCAATATGGAATCATGAATAGTCATTGGCTGAACCGATACATAATAATCTACACTTATCTATCTATGGATAGATAAGTGTTTATCCGGAAAGGATTTCACTTAAAATTACCCCATATTTTCTCATATGAATAATATCACATGAAAAAAAAATCAGTTTTAAGCAAACTTATTTACATCTTCAACAAATCTTTCGGAATTGTCCGTCATAAAAGATCCCTCTTTTTCTTTTCAAAAAAAAAAAAGAAATTAGAAACCTCAAAAAAAGCCTTTGACTTTACTTTCATTCAAATGAAAAAGAAATCCCCATGAATGGATAAAAGTTTTTATCCACTTTAACTAAATAATATACTAAATAATATACTAAACTAAATATTTCATTGAAATATTCATAAATATTCAATTATAGAATAATAATATAATCTTAAAGAATAAGATAATATTCAAAAGCAAAATATACAATATATATTCTTATCTAAGAATTATGTATTTATGTATTAGAAATTTAAATCTATTAATATATTAATTATGAATATTTTCTCATTTATTATTTATGAAATATGATTTTAGGATTCTAATATTATGATTGACTTAATATTTACCATCTCCGATTGAATCTTATTTTCATTTAATTTAAAACAGAGAGATAGTTTGAGAATAAAGTTTCTTTGTTTTCATTATTATGGAGTAGAAAAGTCTCGTGTAAGGTAAGATCAAAGAGAAGATCAGAATCCTCAGATTCTGATCTTTTCGCATCCATGAATCATTCTTAGAATTCAGATTGGATAACATTGTATCCAACATGAAACAGAAAATTGTTTAATGAAATTTCAATAGAGAAGAATCTTTCGTTTCTGATGCAAACGATCTGGGACGGAAGGATTCGAACCTCCGAGTAACGGGACCAAAACCCGTTGCCTTACCGCTTGGCCACGCCCCATTTTGATTTGGTCTAAGAAAAACTAAGCTAAATATTGGTTATTCGTCAATAACCAACCAAAAGAAATATAGGACATGTTGTCGCTAGGATTCAACACAATAGATATAGAATCAAAAAGATTCATTGATCATTACTTAGAATTCAATTAAGATATTGTATGAAAATAGAATTCCTTGTATTCTTATTTGATTGTAGAATGTAAGGAAGGATTCTTGATTGGGGAGAAGTCAAAGAAAAAGAAGAATTTCTTTCTTTTATCTGCCTTTTTATTTTCAAATTTCTCTCAGAAAAACAACTCAATCCAATCTGATAATTTATTATCATTTCAATTTAATTTTCATCTTTAAGAACAAGAAAAGAATATTTGTTATGTTTAATATCTTTAGTTTAATCTGTATCTGTCTTAATTCTACCCTTTATTCGAGTAGTTTTTTCTTCGCCAAATTGCCCGAGGCTTATGCCTTTTTCAATCCAATCGTAGACGTTATGCCGGTTATCCCTTTATTCTTTTTTCTCTTAGCCTTTGTTTGGCAAGCTGCTGTAAGTTTTCGATAAAAATGGAATCTCTATTTAATTCAGAATTTATTCGATAAAAAAAGATGAGATTTTGATTCTTAAAATCAATAAGATCAGAAATAAGATTCAGATAAGTCTGGACATTAGGAACCCTCGATTCAAAAAGCGAAATTCTGGTATTTTCTATTTTCTATTGAATTTGAATAAGGGAAGGGGGCGATGATCTTTATCTTTAATCAGCTTATCAGCTTATTTCTTCTTTTGTTCTGACCTTTCCTTTATAAGATCCCATACAATATCTAATTCTAGATATGGATATGGCAAGAAATCTTTGGTAACGAAAAAATACGAATCTTATTACATTAGAAATAAATTCGTGAAAATAAATTTCAAAAAAACTTCCTTTTTTTTTTCATCTTTAAAGCGTCATATCAAAATAGTGTATAGTGTGTGTCGTAAAATAGGTGATCTATTTCCTTAAAAAAAATGATCTTATCTTGGAGATTTGTAATGCTTACTCTTAAACTATTCGTTTACACAGTAGTAATATTCTTTGTTTCTCTCTTCATCTTCGGATTCTTATCTAATGATCCGGGGCGTAATCCTGGGCGTGAAGAATAAAAAAAGAGATGAGATTCGTTTTGACTTTTTCCTTGATTTTTTCATAGGTAAATGTATAAATAACTGGAATAGATGCTAGATAAAGATAAAAGATTCATAAAAGAAAATAATCGAAATTGATTCCAATTCTAAAATCTCAAGTGATCAAGGGGGTCGGAGAGAGAGGGATTCGAACCCTCGGTACAAATAATTCGTACAACGGATTAGCAATCCGACGCTTTAGTCCACTCAGCCATCTCTCCCCATTCCAAATTGGAAATTTATCATGTGATTTAACACGTGAAGTCAAGATTGAGAACAATTTTTATTTTCCTTAAATAATTCGAAACAGATTTCTCCAATAGAAAAGAAAGAATACCTTACTTCTTCTATTTTGTACAAAAGGTTCATTTCCCCGGCCTGGTTAAGTATAAGTACTGGCCGGGCCAGTACTTCTTTTGTTCCAACGAATAAAAATTGTTATTGAAACAAGAAGAGTAATTTTCATTGCCATTCCTAATTATTAGAAAATTAGATAATATTCTAATAGATAGATTATCTTAGAAATTCTTTAAGAAATTATCTATATCTATATTAATATTTTTATTTTTTGATATTATATCTATATTCTTAGTATATTCTAGTACCTTATATAGTAATTCTAGTAAATTAGAGTATAAATGAGTATAAATTAGAATATTGAGTCTTTATAGTAATAGTGTTCTAGTAATAGTATTCTAGTAATATAGTACTAATAGTACTAATATTTTTCGTCTTTCTTTTCGTATTCTTAATCGGAAATTCATTAATGAAAAACAAATTTCATTATAAATGAAAGTTGAAGTTCAGTATTCTATTCGTCTTAATAATTAACTTAAGAAGTCTTAATAAGAAGGAAGTATTAAGAAAGAAAAGAGATATATCTTATAAGATAAATAATATCAAATAGAAAACACATATTTCTAAATTGAGACTATAAATCATTTACTTGTTCAAAGCAAAGGACAAGCTTGAAAGTTTGAGGCCCGATTTACCCGAATTACGAAAATATGGCGGTTCAAGTGAAGGGAGGTTTCAAAAAAAAAATACTTATAACTTTAGTATACTATTTCAATTTGACTAAACTTTTTGCTATTCACCTATTTTTTTTTTCAAGTTTTCAATCCCGCGACGCAGCGGAACAAAATACGTGTTAATGCTGGAATTTTCATGATTCTGATGCTATCTTGACTGCGTCTGATTACATTTGTTGGACAAATGGTGCATTCATATCCAATAATGAATATGTAGCGGGTATAGTTTAGTGGTAAAAGTGTGATTCGTTCTATTAACAACTTAAATAGTTAAGGGGTCTTTCCATTTTTTTTCATATTTCATATTCCGATCAAAAACTTTATTTCTTAAAAAGATTTAATCCTTTACCCCTCAATAGGACATTTGAGGAAAGAATATACATTCTCACGATTTCTATCCAAAAGGCAATCAGAATCTTAATAAAAAAATTGGATTATGGAGTCGAGAAGCATAATTTTTTTGATTGGTTCAATTCTTCCAATTGAATGAGTATAAATAAAGGATCTATGGATGATAGTACAAAACTTTCAATCGTAACTAAATCTTCAATTTTTTCGCTGAAAAAGGGGGAGATTGAAGCCAAATAGCTAGAAAATGATGGTTTTGGTTTACTAGAACCCTCGGCTTCTTGTTTCAGCTCGGTAGAAACAAAATCATTTTCCTTAGGATCCCACGAGTAGAAAATAAATAGGGAACGAAGTAACTAGACTAGAGATTAGAAAGATTTGATAGAATCC